CTCCCGAAGTACATATGGTCGACCCTTCGGGTGTCTCGGTAATACAGAAAAGACGAATTCCAATCACATCCCCTATCACTTAAAGCCAATCCTTACCAAAGGTTCGACGTAGTTGAATCGAATAATTCTTTTTTCTCCTTCCTTCCAACAAGTGGCTGAAAGTTAGAAAGCAACCTTGGCCTATTGGCAGGAGGTTCGCTGTCCCCTTCCTTTCCGGTCTGGCCGCGGTACGGCACCTGAACTCAAAGCTACGATCAGATCCGATTGGATCTGATCCGTTCAGATTCCACAGATCCAGCCGATTTGGTCTGGTCCTATCCGACCCAACCCCGGAACTTCGAATGGCCAGCATGTTTTGGACGATAGAACGGGAAGAGGGGGAGTCGTGCCCTCTATACGGGCACGAGCAGGAACATCAAAATTGAAGACCGAATACATATACATGACGGAACGACATATTAAAAAATACGTGATCTGATTTGATAGGCTGCCCGCAAAAAGAGTTTACCGACCGCATAACAATTCATTCTTGTGTGTAGCGCGTAGGGCCATGTCTCCCGAACGATCATAGTACGGCCGCTCATCTAATATCAAATCAATCGGTAGATCTCACTTCCCTTCCCCCATACCATAGCCGGAAGGGATAGCGTATCTACAGAAGAGAGAGTACGGGGCCTTGGCCTTACCCTTAATTTAGTTTAGACGCGGCTCGAATGCCTTTACGCTATAGGCTATGTTAAGCATGCTTCTTTGACAGAAAACAAACTCTTTTTCCATGACAACAGGCGCGACTATAAAGGGCGGGGCGGTAAGCTCTCTATCAACAACAGGGGGGGGCTGTTCTCCTTTGTCAACGACACAAGCAAGGAGTTGACAAAGTCAACCAAGCCTAACCAAAGCGTCACAACAACATCCAAAGGTTGACAAAGTCAACGCTACTAAGGACCGGGGCGAGCGGAATTCAGTAGAGGCTCGAGGAGGGGCTTACTAAGCGAAGGGCCGAAGGCGGCTTTGCTCATGAGTTAGCGATCAAGCGGAAAAAGACCCGCCGGCTTCTTTTCTTTTTTTTTTCATTTATCTTTTCCTTGAAACATTTCCAGAAACTCGAGTCTTATTTCTCGGTGGAGCTTCCTCTCTAGGTTCTTCTTGCAGCCTTATCCCTTTTCAAAATTCTTCTTCCCTTACCTTTGGAAACCGGAACGTAGGGGTCATGATGATCCGGTGGGAGGGATCTTCCTCACAAAGCCAGATAAGATAGTATTAATAGCAGTCATTATAGTGATGGTAGGGGGATGTTGGAAATCAGACACTTCCTCGGCCCAGCATGTTGAGACCGGAGCGTTATTAGGGAGCGAATTCTTAAAAACTCCCACGTTGGGGTTCTTAGGAGCTTTCTGTTCATCCGCCACGTTGATTTTTTCTTCTTCTATGAAATCTTGGATTTTTTGCTTCAAAGTCTAGCTTGCATCCGTCGCATGACCCGGTCCCCCCTCATTGGGACCTAACAAAATTCTGCCAATTCCTTCCAGCCTTACAGGGGGTGGGGGTGGAGTGCGGTGGAGCGATTAGTACATGCTGACGTCCGAAAGTGCTTCGCTTTCTATGGAGATAAGAACAAGTAGATCATAAGCTAGTATTGGAGTTACTGGCAGAACAGATCGATGATCCTATCTTCTTGGATCCAATTCAAAAATTCCTAATGAACCCTGGTGAATCAGCTGACGGAATAACCTTTCCAAACAACGGGATTGGTCTCCCCCCTTACTCAACCTCTATAAAAAAACCCTTTTCCCTTTTTATAATAATAAGGTCAGCTTTCAAACCAAGCCTTCATTTGCTTCTTTGGAATGTGGTATGGGTTTATGACATCGGGTAGCCAGCAATCGAAGAATGAGCCAACTGGGTTACTATGTTGATTTGCTCTTCTTCATCGAGTTTGTTTCGCATTTGGGCAGCGACAGCCCTCCACCTGCCTACGTAGGCACTGAAACTTTCATCACCTTTCTGATTTAGAGCCTCGAGATCTGATCTTTTTGGTTTGGCATCTAAGTTGTAGGAGTACTGATTGATGAACATTTGAGATAATTGCTCAAACGACGCCAACTTAGAACGATCTAGTGACGTAAACCATTTCAGTGCGGGGCCCGTAAGACTCTTCTGGAATAATCGGATGGCAGCCCCTTCGTCTTTCTCTAAAGGGCAGACATGGGCACAATAGGCTTTAAAATGAGAGATGGGACAACCTTTTCCGTTGTATTTTTCGAATTCCTTTGAACCGCAGTTGTGAATCAGGGTAAAGGGAAAAATCCCTGAATTTGGTGGAAAAACTGCCAATGCCTTGCGTTTTCTTCAAAAAATCCTCAACTCAACTTTCTTTAATCTTTCCGCATACTCGTCCGTCGCCGAAGGGGGAATGGGATTTGCCCATAAGCTATAGGGGCGAGGTGGTTGGAGATGAGCTAAAGTGGAATGACGGAGATTGGATGGCCTGGAAAGCTGGTAGGGTTTGGGGCGAGCTGTGGGCTACATTAGATATGGGTTGAAATGGCGAGAGCTGAGATAACGATGATGTTTGGGAAAAAGCAGACCCGATGGTGCCGAGAATCGAGGGTCCGAAGGTGAGCTTCCCTTTCCTTACGGGGCTCATGGAATAGCGTATTTCGAAAGAGGAAGACGGGGGATTGGGTATACAACCGTTTGGTAATTACAACAGAGCATTGAACGGCATGGAAATGGCTAGCATAGGATTCAGTTGGATGGAAACAAATACTGTTGAAAAAAGAATGTTATTTATTAGAATTTAGAATTCTAGCTCTCCGGAAAGCCCAACATGTTGAGATACGGAACGAAGGTACGTGCCGTGTCCATCCAACTATTACAAGTTCCATGTCGCCGCCTTCGTATTCGTAACTCCAGAATTCCAGCGAGTGCCATGTTCCTTTAATTTGTTTGATTGACTTTGCCCTCTTTCTCTCACATTGAAGATTTCGCCAGTGAGCAGGAAACCAGAAAAGCATTGAAGAAGAGAGCAAAAAGAGTTTGAGATCAAGATCAAAGTGAAAGTGGTGCTTTTCAAAGTTTAACCTTGGGCGCGCATAAATAAAAAAATGATCCCTGCATCCCCTCAGGCTGGCCACGTAGCACGAACCGTGTCCGGCTCCAAGAAGAGAAGTAGTGGTTGTGAGTGCATGGTTGGTCCTGAACCAGAGATGAGGTAAGCGCAATTGAAATTCCTGGGTGAAACTTTTATATTGGGTTTATGAGTTGCTTGAACCGACTCATTCGAAAGCGTTGAATGCATAATTATGAAAGACAAGGGACTGGAACTCATTGCTGAGAAGGGATCTTGTTCAGCGAGCAGCAGATTCAGCGGGCGAACTCGGGGGACAGCGCCAGAACCCGGCGAGAAAGATTTCGAAACTATCCGCAAATCATACGAGTCATAGTTGTTTAGCTCTGAGTCCGCGTGATTAGTCAGCAGAAAGAAAAAAGCTATCTCCATTAGTTGTCATCTCCTAGTAGTCGCCATCTCCACCCACTACCCCCTCGATGACCGATCCCGAATTCCTCCCAAAGTAAAGTCATTTTTCCTCCTCATAAAAAACCCCTCTTCTCTTGCCGAAAAAAGAAAGGGCCTTGTAAGACCGATGTGAAAGGAAAGCGAATGAAATGTGGAGCAATCCAGAAGAATAGAATAAGCAAGCAACTTTTTTTTATAGGAGCAGTGTCCGGGTTTCCAACAGCCGAAGCCCCTGCCGCTTTCCCCGAGACTGGTGCCTATTCAGGGGGACACACAAGAGAAGTGGTTTTTCTACGATCCGCTTGCTTGAACGGCTTGATTGAGTACCTTACTGGAAAACAAACCGCCTGGAACTGAGTACCGAAACTTGCCTACCGTCCCAACACAAGGCAAACCCGTCATTCATCGGGCTAACACTTTGATTTCTGAAGGCAAGTCGGGAAGTCGAGCAAGGAAGAGTTCGATAGCACTCTTTGGCAAAGGCCTAACAGGCCCATTTGGATTGCTTCAACAGCATATATTATAGAAAGGTTAAGGAAAGCATTAAGATCTGGCATCCCCACCCCCAAAAAATGCATGGTGGGCAGCCATACCAGATCCAACAAAGGAAGCCTTAATCAAATTGTTTGCCCAGAATCCTGATGGCACACCGGCACTATATAATCGAGGGAAAATCATCTACACATGCATCACCCTGCTGTTATCTACCATCTATAAGCATTTCTGCGGACCTTTCGAAAATACCAAATGACAACATCGATATTCCATATCTCCTCAACCTCCGGATTTCTACTTTGCGAGACTATGAATGGTACAAGCAGAACTCCCTATCCAGGATTTCTTTTCTAGATGAGCCATCTGGAAGGACAAGCTCATAGCTGGACTTCAAAAGGCTTTTTCTGATCTTGTCCGAGCTAAGCTTGGGAACATGAATCTAGCCGAAGCAACCTATAAAGAAAGAAGGCAGTCAGACTTAGCGGCAGGTAATAATCGCGAACTGAAGTCAGTCCTTCCTTCGTGAGTCCTTCCTTCTATTTGGAAAAGGCTATCTGAGTACGATTGGCTTCTTCATCGTACAAAGATAGGCCTAGCTATTCAATCCAACCAATCATTCAATCAAGTCAGGACATTACTAACAGGAACTAAAAAAAGTTTATATCAATAGGGAACAGTCTACGGACTAGTAGGGAACCAGTACTGAACTCTAAAGACGACTAATAAGTCGAGTTAGATATCTATAAAGTCAAAAATTAGATATTGCATATGTAACCAAAGATACACATTTGAATCTACAAACGAGTATGCTCCTAAAGCTAAAGAAAGCAAGCAGAAAGGGGTGGTTTACCTATTATTTTATTAAAAAGACAAGGTTCAGGTTCAATGTGAATACCTCTGGAATGAAAATGGGGTACGATACTTGTGGCTTTCTACTTCCTCTCTCAAAATGAAACTGATAGGAAAGCTCTTATGTGACTCTGACTTTGAGTGTGATGGTGAAGTTGTTGCTATCCTTGTGCCTAGAGTAATTTGGTTGGGAGAACTCCCTCCCTCAATACAAGAGAAGAGGGTGCTCGAGGATCTTCTCGTGAATCAAGGGCATTCGCTACTATTTCTTCACCTATGAAATTCTTCTTAAATTAAAGAGAAATGAATGTTTTCTTCGACGACTTTAAGATTAAGAATAAGAAAAGAAGTTGGATTTTCTGATATCCCCAGGTGTTGTCACCAAAAACCTTCCCCGATTGAAAAAACGTCTCAGTCACTCATAATCTTATCTAACCATTGAAAAGACTTAAACCAAAGCAACCATTGCACCACATCGATGTGATACCTCAGCTTTCCATCACTGTTAGGTAATGGGCCGGTTTCGTACGAACGAAATCGTAACACCGGAACACCCGACCCGACCATATTTTCATAAATAATTGGTCTTTCCGATCCGATCCGGTCGAAACACGACCGCTAGAGGATCAAGCAAATCTTCAGCGGTTATTGAAAAGTAAGTTTCCACTCGAGCGTACCACTTGACATACTCACAGCAAGAACGAACCCACCTACAAGCCCTAATTAGACGCGGACCTGTATGTCCACCATATCGAAGAGAGGAGCTTCTCGACTCACATTTACACGTCCAGGTCATATCATATGAGTGTCAGAGCTCAGGAGCTCTTTGGTTGAAGTCGGATCCCGGTCAATCAACCATACTGGCTAAGTATTATTAACCTACGACCTACTACCTACAAAACAACCAGGGGAGGCAAAAACCGACTTCAAACTCTGAAGCCTGACGTTCGGCTTCTAGCAAGGTGCGAAGCGAACTCACTACGATTACTAAACGCCCTTAGACAGAGACGCACCACGCTCACTCGGTCTTCCTGAATCAGGAAGACCTTCGCTCACTCGCCTAACTCCCACTTCGGCTAAGCAGCACTACAAGCGGCAGGCTGGGATTAGAACCATCACGCTAAAGCACCCTTAGCACAACGGTCAGACAACTCAACTCCGGGGGACTCACCAACTTCAAAGCAGAGGTGCCTAACCACATAGAAAACAGATAGGAAAAGGAAGAAACATAATTCAGAACAGAACAAAGAACAGAAGGGCAGGGAAGGATGGAGGTACTAGGTACGCTTCACTACAATCCAGCAGTACAAACCAACCCACTAGCGCAGAACTCACTCAAGAAACTAGCTCCTCAAAAGCACTAAACTCAATAGGCTTCGAGCAAGCAATCGTGCCTCTAGCAAAATCAAAACCAAATGGGGTACGCTTGAGACAGGAAACCAAACGGGATGCCCAAGATCCGAAGTGAGAGTGAGAGCGAAGCGGTTGAATAGTGCACTCAATCTGGTATCGACATAATGTCTGGGCCAGGGGCTGAGGGCGAGCTTACGGAAAAACGAAACCTAGGCCATAACTATGAAATGGAAAGAAGACAACAATTAGAACTAGAGCGCACCCTCTGTAGTAGCTGCTTGTCAGACCTCCTTCTATGCCCGGTTCGTAGCTTGGACTATTCCCTCGCTGCTAGAGCAGACCAGTTCTTGAGTCGCGATACGATAGAGGTAAGAACCTGTGGGTTAGCTGAGCCGCAATCCCAATAGAAGCAGTAACCCCATTTCGCCCTTGAGGAATAGAGATGAACCGGGGATAAGCGAGTGTGGAGCATGGAACGCCCCTTTCCTGTAAAAGTAATTCAAAGCTTCGATAATAGGGCTAGATAGTTGTATTGAATCAGGTACATGGTGAATCGATCACTTGAGATCCTTATACAAGGACGGAAAGAAAGGCATCCGGCACATGTCTCAACTCCTAATACGGGGCAGCGCCCCTTTCGTAGTGCGATTCGGGACAAATCGAAGCAAAGACAAGAAAGGTTCCAGCCATTACATACAGAAATTCAAGTCCTCATGAATATGATAGTTCAGGCTACGGGGAAATAGATCCAAAATTCCCCTCTCTTCTCTAGCCGTGGCCGCTAGGAATTGCTTTCGCTCTTGCTCTTCACCGGGGTGCTGGTGGTCCGGCTAAAGATTTGGTTGGCGAATGGGGTCACTACGTTCTCATGGCCAAGCAAAACCAGCAAAAACAACAAAGTGGAAGTGCGGTCATTGGTTCACCCGGTTCAATTGTCGTAGGTAGTCTTTCTCCTTCCTCGTCCTCGGGCCTTTTACAAGACATTAGATTGAGATGATAGTACGCCTTAAAGCGAGCAATACAACACGGGGGGCGCCCTGTAGCCCTAATGATGAAGCTAGTCCAGCTAAAGCGTCTTTCCTCTCCTCTGATGAGAGTGAAACTACTTTCCTCTCTATTCAATATGTCAAAACTTCGATCTGGTTCATTCTTGCCTCTCCGTTCCTTTTATGGTTTTTCAATCTAATCGTGCGACTGAACCTACTATATTAGTCCGAAAACGCCTGTTCTTGTGTGCTCGCCTTTTTCAATGCTAAGCTGGAAAGTGCTTTCAGCTCGAGAGG